TTTTTTTTGTTTTACCACTACTTAATAGAAATCCAAAAAATAGAAATCCAAAAAGAGTTCTGATAAACCTGGAAAATTTAGAAACTACGAATAGGAATGTTTGATGAATGGAATTAAGAACCCTTATTATTTTGACACCCGAAAAGGAATTTCCCACATCCCTTTCGGGTGCCGAAGACTAGGACGACGAATAATCCCCTTTAGAATCCCTTGTTCTCCTCATTTATACCGACTTTCTTTATATTCGATATTCTCCACTTCCTTATCTTATGTTTAGTATATAGTTCTAGTCGAATTTGATTCTATTCTAATAGAATCAAAACTATTGACACATTCTATGATATTGAAATCTGATAATAGTGACATCCTCCAATTTGTATTGGAAAAACAAAGAAGGGTGAAAGCAAAATAACCTTCTTCACAATATATATACTATGATTTAGGAGTGCAGTACAAGAACTTCCCGACATCCAGTAGAAAAAGAATATAAATAATCAAAAGACTTTTCGTAAGTTTTTTGCTTCTACATAACATAATTGCCAAGAAGAATTTGGTTCTTTTTACAAACTTGATGTTGATAAATGATAAATCCGCGGATCTAGAAATTCATTTCGGACAATTGGACCTTCTCAAACTGTTTCTTTTTAAGAACCAAAAAAATTTGTGCCAAAACAACAGATGCCAAAAAGAACAAAAGGCCTTGGACACGTAATGGATCTTGAAGTACTATTTCTGCATCGGCCTGACCAAACCCACCTACATTAGGATTACTTGTTAATGGTTGATCAAGTTTGATAGATTGGCCCTCTGAAACACGAAGTTCTGGTCCTGGAGGGATAATATCAAGCACTTCACGCCCATTCGCTGCATCCGTTATGGTTATTTCGTATCCCCCCTTTTCTTTTCGTATTATTTTGCTTACTATACCCGCAGCTGTAGCATTATAAACCGTATTGTTACTTTTGTTCCCGTCGGGATAAATCTGACCCCTCCCCCTGTTCCCACCTACATATATTGGATATTTTAAGAAGTGAGCATCTTTATTAGTTGCGGGGTTCGGGGAAAGAATAGGAAAAGTTATTTCACTATATTTCGGACCAGGAACTGGCCCTATCACAAGAATATTTTTTTTAGTGGGCCGGTAGGTCTGAAAAGACAGCTTGCCTATCTTTTCTTTCATCTCGGGCGAAATACGGTCGGAGGGGGCTAATTCAAACCCCTCTGGTAAAATAAGAACGGCCCCCACATTCAAAGACCCCCTTTTACCATTAGCAAGAACTTGTTTCAGTTGCATATCATATGGAATTCTAACAACTGCTTCAAATACAGTATCAGGGAGTACCGCCTGTGGAACCTCAATATCCACGGGCTTATTAGCTAAATGACAATTAGCGCATACAATGCGACCAGTTGCCTCTCGTGGATTTTCAAAACCCTGCTGCGCAAAAACAGGATATGCGTTTGAAATCGATGCCTGAGTTATTATATATATCATGAGGGATACGGAAATGAATCGAGTAATCTCTCCCTTTAACGAAGAAAAGCTATTTCGAATTTGCATGGTCCAATCGTTGATCCCGAAAATTTCTACAATAAAATTAGGTAGGTCGCTAATACAGTTCCCTATCCGCGATTCTGCTATTTACTGAAATAATTTTACTGGAATATAAGATTCCTGGAATCTGGGAGGGATCGGATCCTCTGGATGGGTAGAAAAGTAAGGGAAGTACGGCTTTGAATGCTTTGCTTATGTTTGAATGCTTTGCTTATGTAAAAAACCAAAAATATTCTAATTGGATCATTGAATAGCTTTTCACTCAGTCATTGAATGATAAATCACTACAAGTGACGGAGATACACGATTTAAATAAGAAAAAAGCCAATATTTAAAAAACGTATCTAGAATGACTGGAAAAGTGGAAACAAGAACAGATAGAATAATATCATTATGAGCAAATCCAAAATCGTTGTAGGCATAGTCAATCAGTAGTTCCCAACCGCGGGGCGAATGGAATCCGATACATAAATCAGTTACGAAAAGAAGCGAAAAGGCTTTTATTGTATCGCTTAAATTATATAGGAATTCTTGAAACCAAGAGTTAAGAATAAAAAGTTCTTCATTACACAGAATCGAATAACCACTTAGAATACCGAAGCAGATTGTATTTGTCGAGAAGTGAAAAATCGTATGGATATGATCCTCATCGTGCATCTTGATTAATTGAATTGTTTCTTTCGGGAGCCCTATACGAAGCTTTTCTAGACGTCTTTCCGTAAATTCCTTTACCATTTCGTCCAAGAAGAATAATTCCTCGAATTCTATGAATTTTTCTAGAATAGCCTTTTCTTGAATATCATTCAAAAAGGTTTCGAGTTGACTAGTATTCCACCAATTAGAAACCCAGGATTCCATATTTTTATTAAATGAGAGAGGGATCCACCAGGGCAAAAATACTACAAATACTATAGATGAAAGATATCTAAGGGGAATGGATGCGTTCGTTTTTTTTTTTGTCATTTTTTCATCTGTGAATTGTTAATGAACACACCCCATTCGTTGATTCTATGCGATCTAATATTTCTATCAAGCATGAGTTCTATTACAAGGTATTGCACCTATAAATTGAGTCTCGTTTTTTTTAGTTGTGCTTCGGCGGTTAGTCCTTGAACCTAGTGTAGAAAAACTACAGAAATCGAAGAAGAATCCACTTCGAATTCTTCATTCCAATTCGAATTGGAATCAAGAAATAATAAAAAACAAAACAATATTGTTTCCAGATATCCCAATTGATCAAATATTCGAAGCCCCCCCCCTTTCGATGAATGCCCGAAAGATTCAAATTCAAATAATGAATATTAATATTATTTGCATTTCAAAATGAAAGAACTTTTTTTCTATTAAAAATGTAAAAATGAAACTCTCGCATATTTCAAAAAAAAAAAGAGTCTTGAGGGGTTCCTCCTGCCGAGAAAGCGTTTATTCTTATTCTGTTTATTCTTATTCTTCAGTTCATTTTTTAAAAACCTTCAATTGGTACACGCAAGAAATAGGCCAATTCCGCAGCCTTTTGCTCAATTTCTTGTAGAGTCAAATTCTCATCAGTACGATTCAAGGGAATGGCCCCCAAGCCTCTGCTTTCTATATAAAGGACACGACGAGCATAAATTCCCTCTTTAACTTCGATTCTGATGGACTGAATATCTTTCATAAGGAATCGTAGAAAGATGCGGCGATTTTTTCCAGGAAATCCCCAACGAAAAATACACACTATTCCCTCTTTTGTATCAAATCGATCATAACCACTACCTACATTCCATGTAATTGTGCACCACAAATAGGAACTAATAAAGAGACCCGCGATCCCGTAGAAAGACATCACGATCCCTTGTGGAAAAAATTTTATTTGCTGAGACGGAAATAAAGATAGCAAATTCCTATCAAGATAACTAGAAATTCCAACCACTAAGAATCCTAATGAACCTAAAAAAAGGATAAGTGCCCAGCAGAAATTGCTTGTTTTGCGAGAGCCTGTTATAAATTCTATCCATATATATTCTGATCGCCAACTCATACATACTAGCTCCAGTTGAATTTTATTGGAATTGGGGAAATAACCAAAAGAAAATCAATTTGAGTTTACTTTTGTTGTTTCTGAAGTAACTCTCATCAACTAGTACATTTTGATGTGAACTCTTATCTTAGCAGTAAGTCATCGAATTGGTTAGATCTAATAAAATCAGAACATCCCCTTCATATGATTCCCTATAGATCGGTACATACATATAGATACATTGACTTTCATTGCAGACATGAGTTCAGATCACAATCTATTGTTGACAATATATAGAATAGATTTACCTATATATCATGTTTACACATGCATAAGAGCTCTTCTGTTTATGCTCGGAAAAAGCCGCTTTTTAGTCTTATACACTATTCTACTAAATGGCTATCCGTCATCGCTAAGTCTTGAAAAAAAAAAACTAGATGAGAGTTGACCTTGATCCGATCGGATTTAAAAAATATTATTTTTTTCAAGATAAAGAAATAAAGAAGCCATTGCCATTGCCGGAAATACTAGGCCCACTAAAGGCACTAAAATGGAGGGAAAGCTGTTGAGAATTGTCATAGAAAGGGTACCTCGATTTAATATTTGTACCTGTTACTGGTATAAAGATATCCTATAATAATGAAAATTAATATTCTAATTATTATAAGATTCTAATTCGTATATAAATGTATATAAGTATACTAAGTATACTAAATAAGTATATATACTAAGCGCAAGGAATGTAGAACGGACCTAGTCATTTTTCTACATGAAATAAATGTATGATAACCCATTTTCGTTATTATTATTACTTATTTTTCTTCTTCTGTTGTTCTTAGCTTCGGATTTCTTTTTTAATATCTAATTTCTTTTTGGAATCCAAAAAGAAATTAGATATTAAAAAAGAAATCATTTTGATTTCCGAAGGATTCTAACGAATCCGATCCAACAGCAGGGATTCCTAGGAAAAAGGTCCTTTTTAGTAGATATAGAAAGATGCAAGATTTTCCATTTTCTCTATTTGAATGATATATACATACGCAAGAGGGGAACAATAAATTCGTTTTATTTGCCCTGCCCCCAATTACAATTAATTCTAAGGAAGAATACTTTTTTTATGTTGTCTTGTTGAGAGAGATTTACTGATTACTAATACGTCATATCGGTAAAAAAAAAAAAAAGAATTATCTGCATGCTTCCTTGTACAATGAAATCTTATGTCACCAAAGAAAAATCCATTCTTCGGATTTTTTTTTTTTATTTTGATTCGGATAAACTAACTAATTGTTAATTATTCGCCACAAAAAAAATTTTCACTTAAGAACTCTACTGGAGTTGATTTTGATTCAAAGGAAAAAAGGCGTGGAACTGAAATAACTCACTCAGAACACCTTTTAAAGGATTACGTGGTACGATTGGATCGAATAAGCCCTTATGGAATAAAAATTC